ATCTATGAAGATCAAATTAGTTCTCAACGAGAGACTAGGTGTTTTACTACCAACCACAAATTTTATGTTGGACGCAGTACTCATACCGGCAATTATAATCAAGGATTATTCTATCAACCATCATCTACTTCAGAGATATCCTCTGATATATTTTTCAAATATAAAAAACCTCCCACGAATGAAAAAGTGAATTAGACAGGATCTTTTTGTACAAAATGGAATAAGAAATAGAAAGCAAGTCAATCTTCAAAAATTTCATCGTAATGTAAATAAATGGTAAATACTTATACCAAATACCAAACTTATACAAATCCAAAAAAATGCAGGAGAAGTAAAAAATGCAGGGTAATTTGTCTGCTTGGCTAGTCAAACATGGAATAGTTCATAGATCTTTGGGTTTCGATTACCAAGGAATAGAAACTTTACAAATAAAACCCGAGGATTGGCATTCGATTGCTGTTATTTTATATGTATATGGTTACAATTATCTACGTTGCCAATGTGCCTATGACGTAGCACCAGGGGGACTCTTAGCTAGTGTCTATCATCTTACGAGAATACAGTATAGTCTAGATCCACCAGAAGAGGTATGCATAAAAGTATTTACCTCAAGGAAAAATCCCAGAATTCCTTCTATTTTCTGGGTTTGGAAAAGCGCGGATTTTCAAGAAAGGGAATCTTATGATATGTTAGGAATCTCTTATGATAATCATCCGCGTCTGAAACGTATTTTAATGCCCGAAAGTTGGATAGGATGGCCTTTACGTAAAGATTATATTGCCCCCAATTTTTATGAAATACAAGATGCTCACTAAATGATAAAAATAAGAAGGTAATCTGCATTTCGACAACCCCAGATATTCCTTGAATATCTATACATTTTTTTAGAGATTAGACGAAATAAAATAATTGAAGTTTAACCAGCCAGAATAATGGAGGTTTCATTCATATCTTATTATGGATGGTATAAATAACAAAATTTATAAATACAATAATATAGCTATTCATTGAGAATCTCAATTTTGAATGATACTTATTTCGTATGAGCCAATAGGATGAAAAAGGTCTGCATCATTAACTATGTAAGATACACAGTAAGATACACATCAACATCAATTATATATTATATCCGGCTCCGCAAAATAAAAAGTACGATCAAAGAAATGAAGAAAATAGAAATACCAAAAAAATACAAAAAAACGGACCGGATTTTTTTGTAATATATCTGAGATGAATTTTTACTATTCCCAACCTCTGAATTCACCTAGATTCCACTTTTTGGTCTTTCAACCAACAAATTTAACCATTTGAATGTTAGAGAATATCTGCGGACACCTAGATAAATTATGTATGATAATCAAGACCAATAAAAAATATATATCTATTTAATAAATATATATCTATTTAATAAATATATATCTATTTAATAAATATATATCTATTCCCAAAATTCATTAAAATGAATATGGGAATAGATACTCATACAAAGGAATCGCCGGGAACCAGATTTGAACTGGTGACACGAGGATTTTCAGTCCTCTGCTCTACCGGCTGAGCTATCCCGACCATTCTTGACGCACTATCCTCATTTTAAGAAATTAGTTGAGTCTATGTCAACTAAATAAAAAAAAAGAGGATATAGGATAAAAAATTAGAGAATAATAGGGGCTTTTGGGGATAGAGGGACTTGAACCCTCACGATTTCTAAAGTCGACGGATTTTCCTCTTACTAAAAATTTCATTGGTGTCGGTATTGACATGTAGAATGGGACTCTATCTTTATTCTCGTCTGATTAATCATTTCTTCAAAAGATCCATCAGACTATGTTGGAGTGACTGATTTGATCAATGAATATTACATTTTTTCTTCAAGTTGGAATTGGAATTCATTTCATTCCCATCTTTTGTGATCGAAATCGAATCGAAATATTTCCAAATATAAGTTTGTAATTTTCATTAATCAACTGAAATAGTATTTCAGTAAATATATATAAACATATATATGTTTATCCTTGATCCTTTCTGGAATTTTGATAGAAGGATTCATTTCCTACTGCGAAAGGAAATGTTAATGTTGTCAACTCCATTTGTTAGAACAGCTTCCATTGAGTCTCTGCACCTATCCTTTTTTGTTTAATTTTAACTTTCTGAACTTTTACTTTTATTTTTTTGTTTTCGGAAAGCAGGATTTGGCTCAGGATTGCCCATTGTGAATTCCAGGGTTTCTCTGAATTTGAAAGTTTTCACTTGGTAAGTTTCCATACCAAGGCTCAATCCAATTAAGTCCGTAGCGTCTACCAATTTCGCCATATCCCCCCCTTTTTTTCTTTGAGATTGGGATCTCATTAGGATGTTTTTTCATTTGTATTATGAGAATGTAATACCTATTCCCATTTAAAAAAAAAGTTTCCTTCTATCATTGTTTAATTGATTTTCTTTCGTCTATATTGGATAGCCATATTTGGTCGAATCAGAAATGATTCTATTATCTCTGTATTCG